TAATATTCCATTATATGTTATGTGAAATCTATTGTGAAATCTATAAATGGTGGTTCGGTTCATATTTTATTTTTTTGAATCCTCTCGTTTTATTAAAGTAATTGGTAATTGTTCGTTCATAGAACAAATATGCTGATACTATTTCATTTTAAACTTCTAAACTGAAGTTATTATTACTATTCTAAATATAAATTATTAGAAATGGAAATTCTTATTACTATCCCTATCTATTTAATTCTTTACTTTTTTATTGGCTAATTGGAATTAATATATTAGAATTATATTTCATATTTTTTATTATTCTTTTTTTTTTTAGTGTCCGTCTATAATGACTGATTAATCAAGAACTTTCAATTGGAACTCAACGAATTCTTTCAATTAGTTTTTATTACCGTCATATCTGGATTGAGACTTAGGTAAATGTTTTATTCATATATGTAGTAAAAGAACATATCTAATTTAGCTCTTTCATGCCTATTCTAACTAGTTATTTTGGTTTTTTACTGGCTGCTTCAACTATAACCCCAGCTATATTTATTGTTTTGAACAAGATACGACTTATTTGAAATAATGAAATAAATGAAATTCAATAAACAATTTCAAAAAATAAAAATAAAAGCCTCTCATAATATTTCATTTCAGGTATTCTATGGTTTCTTCCCACGTCAATTGCCAATTCATGGTCATTGAGATTCATGGATAATTCAGATTAATATTTAGGGATAGATCTTACCTCTCTTTTTATTCCCTAAAGCAAATCGAAATGATTGAAGTTTTTCTATTTGGAATCGTCTTAGGTCTAATTCCTATTACTTTAACAGGATTATTTGTAACTGCATATTTACAATACAGGCGCGGTGATCAGTTGGACCTTTGATTAAGTAACATCTCTTTTTTTGATTGACCTCCTCTTTGTAGGAGGTCAAATTTAAGTTGCAATTCTACTTTGTTTTGTTAAGTTATTTCATTGTAATTCGACATAACATAAACGGAATCACGCTCTGTAGGATTTGAACCTACGACATCGGGTTTTGGAGACCCGCGTTCTACCGAACTGAACTAAGAGCGCTTTCTTATATCCTATAAAAGTAGATACGATTGTAAAGAAAAGGATTTTTTTAACCCCGAGGGTTTTGTGTGCATATAGTATGAAAAAATGAAAAATTATGTCCAAAATTTCCCGATCTTATTCAATGAATCCCTCCTAACTGTCCATAGGAGAAAGAATAGGTAGGGATGACAGGATTTGAACCTGTGACATTTTGTACCCAAAACAAACGCGCTACCAAGCTGCGCTACATCCCTTTTAAAGATTGTTATACAGTGTCCATTTTATAAAATCCATGTCTTGTTTTCCACATCCTTCTTTTTTGCTCTACCATCTCTATATAGATAGGTAGATAATTTTTTTGTCATTTTTTTTTAGAGGGCGGCAAAATGGAATCTGCTGGATCATTGTACATATATATGCATTTTAGTTAGTAATTCCTAATTATAATTTTATTTCAAGCAAAAACAAATAATCTTGAACTAAAATTCAAATATCGGGTTATCTATGATCTATGTATTAGAGACTATATATGTATTACAATATACAATATAAATAAAGAATTGAAATAAATAAGAAAAAAAAAAAAAAAAAAATAAAAGACGAAGGAGGATTTTCAATGCGATATATAAAAACATATCTCTCAACGGCACCTGTGTTAACCACTCTATGGTTTGGGTCTTTAGCAGGTCTATTGATAGAAATTAATCGTTTATTTCCAGATGCCTTGTCATTCCCCTTTTTTTCATCTTGATTGAATTCTTTTATTGATCTGTGAAAAAATGAAGAATATTTGAGATACAATTCTACGTAACATGGCTCCAATTTCGCCTCCTTTTTCTTTTCTATTCTCAAAGAATAAAGAGTGTATCGAACCTCAGTCAAAATACAGTGAATCTACGATAGAATTTTTTGGAAAATAAATGGAAATGTGGATCCAGTCTAGGGGCGGTTCCACAAAATTCTAACATAGAAAGAAGAAGAAGATACTGAGATTAGGATAGGAAGAATTCCTAGTTAGAAAAAATTGTATTAATTAATTATTACGATATTCGTAATATTATTCTATTAATGAATATGACTCTTTTTCTTTATAGTTATATTAATTAATAATAATTTAATAGTAATTCTTTTTTAGATTATAGTACTTAGAAGTCATTCAAATTATTCTAATTTAGAATTAGAAAAATAAAATATTTACAAATTACATTTCTAGTTAATAACTTTTATTAATATAGTACAGATATAGAATATAGATTCTTTTTTCTTTTCTTTTTCTTTGGTTCGGATCAAAAAGAAAATGAAGAGAGTTCTAAAGTGAAGTCGATCCAAAATGAAAAGGAGGTTAATGGCCAAGGGTAAAGATATTAGAATTATAGTTATTTTGGAATGTACCTGTTGTGTTCGAAAGGGTGTCAATAAAAAATCGCCGGGCATTTCTAGATATATTACTCAAAAGAATCGACACAATACACCCAATCGACTAGAATTTAGAAAATTTTGTCGCTATTGTCAAAAGTATACAATTCATGGGGAAATAAAGAAATAGATGTAATGGAATGCTTGTGTGATTTTTACAAGTAGTGGGAAGACTAAGAACTTTACATCTTAACATATATAATACAAACCAAATCCTATTTTGGTCGAATCTTAATTAAATGAATAAAAAAAAAGTATTCTATTTTATAGATTATTTTATATAGATATTTCTATAGATATATAGAAGGAATAAACAAACCATGGATAAATCCAAACAACCTTTTCGTAAATCCAAGCGATCTTTTCGTAGACGTTTACCCCCAATCGGATCGGGGGATCGAATCGATTATAGAAACATGAGTTTAATTAGTCGATTTCTTAGTGAACAAGGAAAAATATTATCTAGACGGACAAATAGGTTAACTTTGAAACAACAACGATTAATTACTATTGCTATAAAACAAGCTCGTATTTTATCTTTGTTACCTTTTCGTAATAATGAGAAACAATTGGAGAGAGTGGAATCGATCCCTAGAACCAAAAATAAATAGATAAACTCTTCAAAAGTCCAATCGGAACTCAAGCTCATATTAATATGAATTTTTTGCTCGAAAAAAAAACTAGAATCCAGATTTGATTCTTGTATTATAAACTCTAAAATTATAAAAAAGTAAAAATGGGAAAGAAATCTTTTTTTCTTGAAAGATGTTCGTTTATTCCTACTACTCAAATCTTCATTTATTTTTCTTCTATCTTCCCGGAGTCCATTCTCCGGGAAATCCTGTTTCAATCATTCTTGTTTCCTGTATAATAATGAAGATTCTTTTATTCCTTTATTTGATTTGTATTCTTTTCTTTTCTTTTTTTTTTTATTTTTGATTAATGATTTTATTTGAAATAATATCAAAACAATTCTTATTTGATAGGGCTATTTGCGCAAGTATTTTACGATTCAGAAGCAATTGTCTCTTGTACAGATTGTGGATGAATAGGCTATAACTATAGAATAGCCTATCCTCACGAGTTACCGCATTTATCCGAGTGATCCACAAACGACGAAAATCTCTCTTTTTCCTGCTCCTATCTCGATGAGAAGAAACCAAAGCTCTCATTCTTTGTTGAGTAGTTGTTCGAGTAAGTCTTGAATGAGCCCCTATAAAGGTTGATGCAAATAAACGAATCTTTTTTCGACGTCTCCGAGCTGTATATCCTCGTTTAACTCTGGTCATTGAATCAAATGAAATCTTCTTGAATAACTAATTGATTTCTCTTCTTTCAGTCATCCTTTTCCTCCGGTCGATTAATAACAAAACGGATTCTTCCAATATATAAAATATAAATTCCAATGGCTTTTGCGACTATGACCTTCCCGACCACGATTTTTCTTTCTTCAAGGTATCTCGCCTGGAAATAAGAAATTAAAATGCTACTAAATAAAAAAGAATAGTGGGTTTCCTCGTTTCTATGGTAACTTCTGAAACGGTGAGGTCCTCTCTATACACCGGAGCCTCTTCTTTCATTTCATCGAATTTTATCGTGAACTTGTATAGTTCACACTCTTTGGCTCTATTTGGCTCTACCCATTCATTTTTCAATTAGAATTCTTTTTTCAATTCTAATTATAAAGTAATAGTCCTTTTCACAAAAAAGCTATCCATACAGTGACGGCATTTAATTCTGAAAGTTGGCTAGGTAGCTGACCCTGTTAGTCCGTTTTTTCAAGAAAAGGAATAGGAGCATAACCTTTTTCCTCCGCTTAATGGATAACTATTTGTTACCAATGGAGAATTCCTTCTCATCTCAAATGGAGTGATTGGATTTGCACCAATAGAAACCATAAATTCATAACATAATTAAATAGATTATAGATCTTCATTTTTAGATACTAGTCAATTAAAAGGCCGTCTTTCACTATATCTATCCTAATTCATTGATAGTGGTCGTTGATACTGTAAAAAACTTTTACATTTTTCAAACTCATGATCTGAACTGAACGAGTCGCACATACACCCTAGTACATGTTCCTCGACGCTGAGGACATCCTCGAAGAGCGGGAGATTTCGTGACATTTCTTATTGGCTGTCGTGCGTTTCTAATAAGTTGTTTAATGGTTGGCATGGCGTGTCTATAGAATCTCATTCTAAATAGAATAGAGCGGGTTGGTTTAGATCGATCTTAACCTGATGGTTGATGATTATGAATGATTTCTATTCACACGGGAAATTCCAATTTTTAAAAGGAATTCGTATATTTATATGGAATCCCCAGTATTATCATTTTCGACCGCTACAAGATCAACGATACCATGAGCTTGGGCTTCTGTTGCTGACATAAAAACATCCCTTTCCATATCTTCGGATATAACCCATAAAGGGTTGCCCGTTCTTTGTACATAAACTTTTGTGAGAGTTTCGCGAAGCTTCAATAGTTCTTCTGCTTCCAGAATAAATTCCCCTGCTTGTGCCTCGTAAAAAGAACTAGCAGGTTGGTGAATCATAACCCTGATGATATTGATATAACATCATGAATGGTTCTTCTATCTATATATTGCACGATTGGGTTAAAGTATTAAAGTAAGGGGGAATCAAAATAACAATAAAAAATAGAATTAAACAACCGTACGGGCATCTTTTGTACATTGCATACGGCTCTGCAATGGAATTTATCTTTTCGATAGAAGCTATTCTATCGAAAAGAATAAATAGAACCTATCCGATCCAAATCGTTAAATGATCCATTTACCACCCTTCCTTTCGTAGTAGTTAAAAAGATACTATGATGGTTCTGTTGCTTTATATATTTATCTCGTCTGTGGATTAGCAATCCCAAAGTTTTTTTTGATAGGATCCAAGAAGGATCAAATGATTTTTCCATTTTTTTAACTCTTTCTCTCATAACATAAAAATAAGAAAGAGACTTCTGGTGTGGAAGAATAATGGTTTGTGACGCTTAAATTGACTCTTGCTTGACACATAAAATCAAATTGGGAATAACCCTTCTTTCATACTACTATCTCGATACAAAATCTCATGTTAGAAAAAAACAATAAAGGTTTGTTCATATCGAACTCGAATTGCCATGCTATTATTACTTATTCTTTATTTAATTCATATTCGATACAGCGAAGGCATAGTATTCTTTTTTTTCTCAAATAAAAAAACTCATTGGCGCCAAGCGTGAGGGAATGCTAGACGTTTGGTAATTTCTCCTCCGACCAGAACGAAAGATCCCATTGAAGCGGCTAATCCCATACATATTGTATGTACATCCGGTGACACAAATTGCATAGTATCATAAATGGCTATTCCTGGTATTACCCATCCGCCTGGAGAATTTATAAACAAATAAAGATCCCTAGTATCATCTTCTATGCTGAGATATATCATGAGACCAACAAGTTGATTCGAGATCTCGCTATCAACCTCTTGGCCTAAAAAAAGTAATCTTTCTCGATGAAGTCGGTTGATTAGGGCAAAATTGTATCCCTGAGGAACCGTACGTGCACCTTTGGATGCATACGGTTCGAAAGAATTGCGAAAAAAAAATCAATGTGTCGATTCCAATCCTATTTCTTTTTTTTTTAACATGAGTTTTGCTCTCCTTCCCCTTCCCTATATTCTATAATGTAGAAAATCAAAAAGAATTTTATGAACTTATTGAACTAACCTCTCATTGATGTATTGTTTCATCGAAATTCAAATTACGATGTCATTTTCTTGTTCCTGAATGGCCCTTTCAATTCTTTTAGGTTCTTGTTCTACTCCGGTGGAATATTTGCCCGAATTCCATTTGAGCATATAGGTCAAATGATTCCAGTACCACTTCTTTTTTTTTTCAATTTTTCATACCTTTACAAAAAATATTCGATGTATTCATCATACTACTCCATTGGTAGGCAGTTTAAGATTATCCCTATAGTAAGTCTAATAATAGTCTATGATACAAGCAGTAATCGTATAATTATTATATATTCTACAAAATAGATTCTCTTATAGTAAGTTATATTCTATTTCATTAATAATGAATTTAATAGATTATTAAGAATTTAATGAAATTTCTATTTTCTTTTTATATTCTTTATTTCAGAATTACTACATTTACACTCCCGTTCTATTACTTTTACTCTTCCCATTTACAATTTGGTATTCTTTGAACGGAGCCTGGATACTTTCTTTTATCAGTCCAAGTAAACCATCAATTATTTTAATTGATAATATTGATCCCCAGTAGGAATTATTGTGCTTCACGCTCCGAATTATTGATGGTTCAATAAATGAATATATATTTATTGGATTGGGCGAAACAGAGAATACTCGATCGAGGGAGATAACGGAGAAATACCATATGACCAATCTGTCTGACAAGTCGCACTATACGTCAACCCAAGCTGCATCTTCCTCTCCAGGACTCCGAAAAGGTACTTTTGGAACACCAAGGGGCATTAAGATAAAGAAAAAAATGAAGTACTATATTTTACTTTAATATGGAAACGTAACCATGGTTTTATTGTCTTCATCTTTTATATCTTTTAATCTTCTTTCTATTTAGAATCTTATTTAGATTCTCTAAAATAGAACTTAATATTCTTATCTAGCTAGACTTATAGTATATAGTATATATAAGTATATATATATATAGAATATATAGAACTGGAAGGTTCATAGAGGAATACAGAATGAATAAAGAAAGATTGTAACGAAGGGGATCGATGGGATCAGCCGATTGTTCGAATGATTTCGAATTATAAAAAAAGTATCTATGCATTTTTTCCCTAAAAATCCTCCCATTGCGTATTGGTACTTATTGGGTATAGAATAAGATCTGTTTCTATTTGTTCTTCTAAATAGAAAGAAATAGAAAGAATTCTATTTCATTAAAAATAAAAAGAAGGGAATACAAATAAATATTAATCCTTTCCTATAAAAAATCTACCAAACAGGTGAAATACACGGTCTAGTCTTTTTCAATGCGATAAAGTTACATAATGTCTATTTCTTTTTCAGAAAGGGGTATTTACATGGGTTTGCCTTGGTATCGTGTTCATACCGTTGTATTGAATGATCCCGGTCGATTACTTTCTGTCCATATAATGCATACAGCTCTAGTTTCTGGTTGGGCCGGCTCGATGGCTCTATATGAATTAGCGGTTTTTGATCCCTCTGACCCTGTTCTTGATCCAATGTGGAGACAAGGCATGTTCGTTATACCCTTCATGACTCGTTTAGGAATAACCAATTCGTGGGGGGGTTGGAATATATTGGGAGGAACTATAATGAATCCGGGCATTTGGAGTTATGAAGGCGTGGCAGGAGCACATATTTTGTTTTCTGGCTTGTGCTTCTTGTCAGCTATCTGGCATTGGGTGTATTGGGACCTAGAAATATTCTGTGATGAACGTACGGGAAAACCTTCTTTGGATTTGCCCAAGATCTTTGGAATTCATTTATTTCTCTCAGGAGTTGCTTGCTTTGGCTTTGGTGCATTTCATGTAACAGGATTATATGGTCCTGGTATATGGGTGTCTGATCCTTATGGATTAACGGGAAAAGTACAATCTGTAAATCCAGCGTGGGGTGCGGAAGGTTTTGATCCTTTTGTTCCGGGGGGAATAGCTTCTCATCATATTGCAGCAGGTACATTGGGCATATTAGCGGGTCTATTCCATCTTAGTGTCCGTCCGCCTCAACGTTTATACAAAGGATTACGCATGGGTAATATTGAAACTGTGCTTTCCAGTAGTATTGCTGCTGTTTTTTTTGCAGCTTTCGTAGTTGCTGGAACTATGTGGTATGGTTCAGCAACTACTCCAATCGAATTATTTGGTCCCACTCGTTATCAGTGGGATCAGGGGTACTTCCAACAAGAAATATATCGAAGAGTTGGGGCCGGACTAGCCGAAAATTTGAGCTTATCGGAAGCTTGGTCTAAAATTCCCGAAAAATTAGCTTTTTACGATTACATTGGTAATAATCCGGCGAAAGGGGGATTATTCAGAGCAGGCTCAATGGATAATGGGGATGGAATAGCTGTTGGGTGGTTGGGGCACCCCATATTTAGAGATAAAGAAGGGCGTGAACTCTTTGTACGTCGTATGCCTACCTTTTTTGAAACATTTCCGGTAGTTTTGGTAGATGGAGACGGGATTGTGAGGGCCGATGTTCCTTTTAGAAGGGCAGAATCCAAGTATAGTGTTGAACAAGTAGGGGTAACTGTTGAATTCTGTGGTGGAGAACTCAATGGAGTCATTTATAGTGATCCTGCTACTGTGAAAAAATATGCTAGACGTGCCCAATTAGGTGAGATTTTTGAATTAGACCGGGCTACTTTGAAATCCGATGGTGTTTTTCGTAGTAGTCCAAGGGGTTGGTTCACTTTTGGGCATGCTACGTTTGCTTTGCTTTTCTTTTTCGGACACATTTGGCACGGCGCCAGAACCTTGTTCAGAGATGTTTTTGCCGGTATTGATCCAGATTTGGATGCTCAAGTGGAATTTGGAGCATTCCAAAAACTTGGAGATCCAACTACAAGGAGACAAGTAGTATGATACAAAATTACTTTGCCATCTTTTGCCTCTATTTTTTCTTTTATTCTAGTATTTAGATATTTCATTATATTTGATATATTTATCTTTTTTTTTCTATATTTTTATGTATAAATAGAATAATATAGAAAAATTCGAAATAGAATATAATTGAATAGTAATAAGATATGAATGACTATATCTATATATACATACTATATAGATAGTAATAGTAATAGTTAGTAATAGTAAATTGTAAATCTCAAATTCGAATTTCTTTAGTAAATAATCCAAAATGAATAGGTGTGGAAGCTATAATTGTAAACCACGATCGAATCTATGGAAGCATTGGTTTATATATTCCTCTTAGTTTCGACTTTAGGGATAATTTTTTTCGCTATCTTTTTTCGAGAACCACCTAAAGTTCCAACTAAAAAAATGAAATGATTTTTCATTATTTCCATTGAAGTAATGAGCCCCCATATTAATATTGGAGCTCATTACTTCAACTAGTCCCCATGTTCTTCGAAGGGATCTCTTAATTTTTGAGAGGGTTGCCCAAAAGCGGTATATAAGGCATACCCAGTAAAGCTTACAAGTAAACCGGATATGGAGATGGCGACTAGGGTTGCTGTTTCCATTTTTCAATAATTTCAAGATCACAAAGGATCACGATAATGTTGTTTATTTACAACTACAACAGAATGGTATACAAAGTCAACAGATTTAAACCCATGATGAAAGAGGATTTATGGCTACAAAAACCGTTGAGAGTAGTTCTAGATCTGGGCCAAGATCAACTGGCATAGGGAGTTTATTGAAACCATTGAATTCGGAATATGGAAAAGTAGCTCCAGGGTGGGGGACTACACCACTTATGGGAGTTGCAATGGCTCTATTTGCAATATTTCTATCTATTATTTTAGAAATTTATAATTCATCTGTTTTACTGGATGGAATTTCAATGAATTAGTTCATAAAAACTAGTAAGTCCTAGTTTTTCAATCAAAAAGATTCTTTTACTTATACTTACTTAATGCTTAAGATTCTTAATACTTCAACTTAAGATTACCTAAGACTTGGATTTATAGACCCTTCTGGTAGTTCGATCGTGAAATTTATTTGTTTCGATATTTCATTTCCGGAATATGAGCGTGTGACTTGTTATAATTGATCCTATTGATAATACAGAGAATGGACCTGTCATCTCTATCAAGATGATTCTACCTCGTCAGATATTGATTCTAGTCTCTGGAGCACGGACTATATAGAATAGATCAAGAAAATAAATATTTGAACTATGATTCATACCTATTATTCAGACCTCGCAACCGGATTAAAAAAAAAAATGGAAATCGGGAAATAGGTCTTTTCTAAATCAAACAATTTTTTCCTTCATACTTCCGAAAGAAACCTCTTTCTCCAGATTTTGTTGAGTTATTACATTCATTGAAGAAGTGATGATCAAATGGTTTTTACTCAGAAATCCTTTGAGTTTAGCTTTGGTTTTCTTAAATCATCGTGGTTCTAGTATGAATCTGAGGTTTCAATTGATTCATAGGGTCTCAACAAGAGAATTACTATCAAAAAAAAAGATAGGGAAGAGAAGATTCAAGAGGCCTGTCACGATTAACATAAAGAAAGATAGATGAGCCAACTCGATATTGTATTTCTTGGCATTATCATCACAAAGAAGAGATTCCGGATTTTTCTTACTTCGTATCTTTGGGTCAAATCGAGTCAAGTGGCTAAGCCACAAGAAGTTTGAAACTCTCTATTCCATATCCGTTGAAACCAGTATTTGTGTGTTTCGGCTTGAGCCGTACGAGATGAAATTTTCATATACGGCTCTAAGAGGGGGAGTCTTTCTTGGTTTACCTATCTCAATAAAGTATATGATTGGTTCGAGGAACGTCTCGAGATTCAAGCGATTGCAGATGATATAACTAGTAAATATGTTCCTCCTCATGTCAATATATTTTATTGTTTAGGGGGGATTACGCTGACTTGTTTTTTAGTACAAGTAGCTACGGGTTTTGCTATGACCTTTTACTATCGTCCAACTGTTACAGAGGCTTTTTCCTCTGTTCAATACATAATGACTGAGGCCAACTTTGGTTGGTTAATTCGATCAGTTCATCGATGGTCAGCAAGTATGATGGTTCTAATGATGATCTTGCACGTATTTCGTGTGTATCTTACGGGGGGTTTTAAAAAACCCCGCGAATTAACTTGGGTTACAGGGGTAGTTCTGGCTGTATTGACCGCATCTTTTGGCGTAACTGGTTATTCCTTACCTCGGGACCAAATTGGCTATTGGGCAGTAAAAATTGTAACAGGCGTACCTGAAGCTATTCCTATAATAGGATCGCCTTTGGTAGAATTATTACGTGGAAGTGCTAGTGTGGGCCAGTCCACTTTGACTCGTTTTTATAGTTTACATACTTTTGTATTGCCTCTTCTTACTGCCGTATTTATGTTAATGCACTTTCCAATGATACGTAAGCAAGGTATTTCGGGTCCTTTATAGAGAAGGCAGATCATAGATATTTGTAATTTATCATATCGGGGAGGAACAAGAGTCTTTTATTGCTACAAATATGTATTATTGAAAAATAAGGCATGTTATTTGGATACTTCTATTCAATTCTGAAGTATTTTTTATTTGATACGAATCGAATAGTTGAAGTATATTTTCCTAAAAGGGGATGGATTATGGGAGTGTGTGACTTGAACTATTGATTGGTCCATGCAGATATATGATTTTATCCGCCAAGTTGGAATTCACAACCCAACGTGTCTCCACATCCAACCATCATGTCAGTCCCTTTATGTAGCATAGAATAGGCCGGTTTTAACTTGAGGAGAATATTTTCTATGATCATACCCGAATCATGTCATACATGAACAGGCTCCGTAAGATCCCTAGAATAAGTGATGTGGAATGATCCAATGCTCTATTTATTTACTTCGTATTAATTGGATAGTAATATTAGTAAATTTTTTATAGTATGTAGATGCATTCATTTCCTTTGCATCGACCCTGATCTATTATACTATCGGAGTTAAATAAGGGATCTCAGGAAAAACAGGGGCTATACTTTATTAGTAACAAGTAAAAACTTTGTATTTTGTTTATGTAATACAATCGAGATGTTGTGAGGATAAATACTAACCAAAAGATATGAGACAATCCAAAAAGCACTTGATCATGATCAAATTTGTAAGCCGACTTGGATATTGAGCATTTCCCTGTTGCCAGAACTGAATTATTTGCAATGAATAATGAATCGTTGAAACTCGGGGAAATGGAATTTGATAAATAGTTTATTACATAGAGTCATTCTACATTATATATGTAGATATGTATAAAATATATATGTATAAAATATAGGTCTTCTATGGATCTATTTCTGTGATTCTTTTGATTCTTGCTCGAGCCGGATGATAAAAAATTATCATGTCCGGTTCTTTTGGGGGATGGATCCACAAGAGTTAACCTATCCAAATAACAAAGAAACCTGATTTGAATGATCCTGTATTAAGAGCTAAATTGGCTAAAGGGATGGGACATAATTATTATGGAGAACCCGCATGGCCCAATGATCTTTTATATATTTTTCCAGTAGTAATCCTAGGCACTATTGCATGTAGTGTGGGTTTAGCAGTTCTAGAGCCGTCAATGATAGGTGAACCGGCGGATCCGTTTGCAACTCCGTTGGAAATATTACCCGAATGGTACTTCTTTCCCGTATTTCAAATACTTCGCACAGTGCCCAATAAATTATTGGGTGTTCTTTTAATGGTTTCAGTACCAATAGGATTATTGACAGTACCTTTTTTGGAGAATGTCAATAAATTTCAAAATCCATTTCGTCGTCCAGTAGCTACAACAGTATTTTTGATCGGTACCGCAGTAGCTCTTTGGTTAGGTATTGGAGCAACTTTACCTATCGATAAATCCCTCACTTTAGGTCTTTTTCAAAGTTAAATAACACGACATAGGTATCTAAGGAAGATCCTCTTCTGGATCTTCCCTAGATACATCAATCTTATTATGTATCTATTCTGCAAATATATGGACCGTGTCGGAGATTCAAAACTTATTCTATTATTTTTTATTTTATTTCTCATTCTAAAAACTAAAAAATTCCAATGGATTTAAAATGAAAACTTTTTCTTAGGTAAATTGATTGCAAAATGCTTCTGTAGAGTGCCCAATATCTGTTTTATATCTTCTATGCGAAAATATTCCATTTTCATAAGATCTTCTTGACTGTGATTCAAAAGGTCCAATAATGTATGTATATTGGACCTTTTGAGACAATTATAGGTCCTGGAAGACAATTCTGATTGGTCAATAAAAATACATGTCAATGGAATTCCTTTTTTGTTTTTCTTGAGATTAGTGAATCTGTCTTGAAAGGAAAAAAAGGGTAGATTCCATCTGTTTTCATTTTCCTCTAAATTCATGTACTCTTCCTCTGCATGTAGAAAAGGAATCAATAAATCAATCAAATTACGAGAAGCTTCATAAAGTGCTTCTTTAGGAGTTAAACTTCCATTCGTCCATATTTCTAGAAAGAGTATCTCTTGTTTTTCATTCCCATTCCCATAAGAATGAATACTATGATTTGCATTTCGAACAGGCATAGATACAATATCTATAGGATAACTCCCATCGTGAGATTCATTTGTGGATTTCATATGATATCCACGACCTCTCTTGATTTGTAATTCAATACACAAATCAATAGGTTCTGTCAGGTTAGCTATATGCTGTGTCGTGTCAACTATTTGTACAGAAGGTGGTGAGATAATATCTTGAGCTGTTATGTATTTAGGTCCCCTGATGCAAATGGATGCGTCCCTAACTCCATATAGATTACTTTTCAATACAATCTCTTTCAAATTTATTAAAATATCATGTACTGATTCTTCAATACCCGCTATCGTAGAATATTCATGCAGAACATTTTCAGATGTTGCACGTGTGATACATGTTCCTTCTATTTCTCCAAGTAAAGCCCTTCGCATGGCAATACCTATGGTATCGGCTTGACCTTTCATAAGCGGGGACAGAACAAAACGACCATAATAAAGACGCTTGCTGTCTACTCTTGATTCAACACATTTCCACTTTACTGTTCGAGTGGATCCTGCTACTTCTTCTCGAACCATACTATTATTTTTCTTTTATTTATGATTATTGGATCAGATCATTGAATCATTTATTTCTCTTGGAATCTCTTGAATTATTATTTCTACACACGTCTTTTTTTAGGGGGGCGACATCCATTATGCGGCATGGGTGTTACATCACGTACGAAACTTAATAGCATCCCATTTCTCCGAATGGCTCGTAATGCCGCATCTCTTCCGAGACCTGGACCCTTTATCATAACTTCTGCTCGTTGCATACCCTGATCAACTAATGTACGAATAGCATTAAATGCCGCGGCTTGAGCAGCATAGGGTGTTCCTTTTCTTGTACCTCTGAATCCAGAAGTACCTGCGGAAGCCCAAGAAACCACCCGACCTCGTACATCTGTAACAGTTACAATAGTATTGTTGAAACTCGCTTGAACATGAATAACTCCTTTTGGTATTCTACGTTCATTCTTTTTTGAACCAATACGTGCATTCTTACGTAAACCAATTTTTGCTATAGGTTTTGTCATATTTTATTAGATCATATTTAGATCATATTCATAAGAATAAAATAAAAAGAAAGAAGAATCAGAAAGATACGGGGATAACTATTTAATATAAAAATGAATCCTTTCTTTTTACATGTACATGGGTTTTTCTTTTAAAAAGTTCTTGATTTAGAACTTGAGAAGGATTACCCCTGTCTCTGTTTATGTCTCAGATTGGAACAAATGACTATAATTCGCCCCCGCCTACGAATCAAACGACATTTTTCACAAATTTTACGAACAGAAGCCCTTATTTTCATATTTATCATTCCTTATTTTCATTCTGAATCTATTTTTTTGGAAACAGAAATTAGTTTATTGCATTTTTGAACTTCAAATTATATCCCTACGAAAAGGATTTTTCAAAGAATGATCTAATCGTTCAAATCTTTTTTGCGAAGTCTATAAATTATACGTCCCCTGGTTGAATCATAACGACTCATTTCGATTTTGACTCTATCTCCGGTTAGTATACGTATAAAACTGCGTCGGATTCTCCCTGAAATATAACCTAGAATTAGATCTTCATTATCTAATTGAACTCGGAACATACCGTTGGGAAGTGATTCAGTAATTAAACCCTCATGAATCAATTTTTGTTCTTTCATTCCAGGGAACCCCCTTTAAGTATTAACTAATAGAGGAAGAGTTCTATAATTCACTTCTCCTCTCTCTTTTACAAATAGTAAGTTCAAGAGAAAATTAGGGTACCTCATTAGAATCACCATATATAACACAAAATTTCTCCTCCAATTTTTTCTAGTCGGGCTTCTCGATCTGTCATTATACCTCGAGAAGTAGAAAGAATTACAATTCCCATTCCACCTAAAATTTTAGGAATTCGTTGATAGTTGGAATAGATTCGTAGACCGGGTCGGCTGATACGCTTTAATTTTATTTTATTCCCTTTCCTAGTCTTTCTATGTCGTAAGGTTGAAACCAAGAAATTTTTTTGACTTTCTTGATGTTTTCGAACGTTTTCAATAAAACCTTCTCGTAAAAGTATTTTCACAATGTTTTTAGTGATATTAGTAGATACTATTTGAACTCTTCCTTTTTGATCTATGTCAGTATTTCTTATAGAAGTTATTATATCGGCAATAATGTCCCTACCCATGATGAATTATAGTTATTGGTGCCTTCTAATTTTGATATAATCAACATGCTTCTTTTTTGTTTTATTTTTTATTATTTCATTTTATTATTTCATTATTAAAATTTATTAGAAATTTAAAGTATATACATGAGACACAATCTATTAATCAGATCTATTTCAGATATTTGAATATTCTATATATAGATATAGAATATAGATAGGATATATCCTATTTTCATCTATAAGAATCTATAAGACTTCGGGTGCTAATGAAACTATTTTAGTAAAATTTAACTGTCGCAATTCTCGAGCAATCGCACCAAAGATTCGAGTTCCTTTTGGATTTCCTTCTTGATCAATGATAACCGCTGCATTGTCATCATATCGTATTATCATGCCGTTGTCACGTTTGAGTTCTTTACACGTGCGTACAATCACAGCTCTAATTATTTCTGATCTTTCTAGAGGCATGTTGGGCACTGCTTCTTTTATTACAGCAACAATAACATCGCCAATATGAGCATATCGGTGATTACCAGTTCCTAGGATTTGAATACACATCAATTCTTGAGCTCCACTGTTATCCGCTACATTCAAAAGGGTCTGAGGTTGAATCATATCATTTTTATTTTAATCTCTTATTTAAATGCAAGGGATAATGAAAAAAAAAAGAAATATTGTCTGTCCAGAGATAAAGAAATCCGTAGTTTTTTTTTCATTATCCCTACTACTTCTTCTTTTACTTTTGTTTACCTATCCTGAAATAACAAATTGAGTTCGTATAGGCATTTTGCATGCTGCTATTTTCATAGCAGCTTTGGCTACAGTTTCTGATACTCCACTAATTTCATAAAGTATTCGGCTCGGTTTAACAACGGATACCCAATATTCGGGGGATCCCTTGCCCGAACCCATACGTGTTTCTGTAGGTCTCACAGTAACAGGTTTGTCGGGAAAGATACGTACCCATATCTTTCCACCACGACGCGCATATCGTGTCATTGCTCTTCGCCCTGCTTCTATTTGTCTAGCTGTGATCCAAGAAGGTTCAAGTGACTGAAGAGCGTATCTGCCAAAACAAATCTGATTGCCTCGGCAAGATATTCCCTTCATTCGACCTCTATGTTGTTTACGAAATCTGGTTCTTTTGGGGTTATAGTTGATGGTTGTTTCTTAATTCCATCTCTACTGCAAAACCGGACATGAGAGTTTCTTCTCATCCAGCTCCTCACGAATTAAATGATTCAATAATATTATAAATATTATAATATATACACAATATACACATGTATTTCTATTTTATTTTATCTTTTTATTTTATCAAAATTTCTAATAAAAAATAAAAGAAATTCTGAAATTAAAGAAAAATAAAGAAAGGTTTCGCGGGCGAATATTGACTCTTTACTCCTTCATTTGTAGGGTCAATTCATGACCATTCAGAATAAATATATTTTTTTTGGTTCATTCCGCCATCCTACCCAATTAATCATTAGGATTGATTCGTTTTCAAGAAAATCCTATGGTAATCACGGGTTCCATCGTTCCCATAGCTTCTCTATTAATGCTTAGGCTTGAACTCTGCAATGGAGCTCTCAACAAAATTTGTTATTTGTTTGCGAGTTAATCTCCTCAGTTTTTCTTAACCCGAAGCTCAATTAAATTATTCTCTATTTTCTATTATTTAGATTATCTATTCTTCTATATTATCCATATTGATTAAATTATTTTTAAATTATTTAGATTATTATTTTAATTTCATTTATTTTCTTCTATAGTTTCTATTTTTTATTTGTATATTTCTTATTCTATTTTAATGAGATATTTTTTATTTTTATTATATATTGATGTTGATGCTTTATAACACTGCCTTTTTTATTTTTTTATGGGTTAATTCTTCATAAACCATACATATGGGAATCATATATCATTGATATCTTTATTCTCTCTTTCTATCATCCTTCCATTTTTCCACATCCCCTTTTTTTTTTTCACAATTCATAATCAGATTTCTTTTTTATTAAAAGAATTTCAGTTGCTACAACTATATGATCGATTCAGTCATATAGTGACTTTTTCTTGGGATCTCGACAATATGAAGCAATAAGTTGGTTTTTAGTTTTGAGTTTCTTGAGTTTTGATAGTTACTAAGTTTATAGTCGGGTCAGACTGTTTCTTTTTTTTTTTTCAATATAAATTCTAAACTCTAAAGAAAAAACTAACGAGTCACACACTGAGCATAGCAATTATAATAAAATCTAAATGAAATCAAAGGGTAAATCAAATTTTTATTCAACCTTATAGAATTATAATTGTTTGTTTTTCTTTGATTAAGAAAAAAAATAAGAAAAGAGTTTAGAAATCTTTTTTATCGATGAGCAGAATGGCGAGATAAAGAAAGGTCCATTATTCTTATTTTCTTATTCTTGGTTTACAAATATCCAAATTTTGATGCCTAAGACTCCATAGATAGTTCTAATTGTATAGGAACAGTGATCGATTTTAGCGCGAATTGTTTGTAAGGGAACCCTGCCTTCTCTGATCCATTCGATACGTGCAATCTCTTTTCCGTCTATACGTCCTGCAATTTGCACTTGAATTCCTTTTGTACCCGTTTGTTCAGTTAATTCAATAGCTTTTTTCATTGCCTTTCGAAATGAAACTCTATTTTTTAATTGTAAAGCTATATATTCTGCAAGAATATTAGGTTGTCCATAAGGCTTTTCAATTCTTGTGATAGCAATATTGAGTCTCCGGTTTACAGAATGAAACTTTTTTTGTACATTCATCTGTAATTCTTCGACTCCCCGTGTCCGTCCTTCTATTAATAAGTTGGGAAATCCAATGTAGATTATGACCTGAATCAAATCTATTCTTTTTTGAATTATTATATGGGCAATTCCTTCGAAACCTGAGGATATTTTCTTATTTTTTTTTACATAGTCCTTAATACAATTCCGTATTCTTTCATCTTCTTGTAGACCCATGGAAAAATTCTTTGATTTTGCGAACCAAAAAGAATGATGACTTTGAGTTGTTCCAAGTCTGAAACCAAGTGGATTTATTTTTTGTCCCATATTTTTATATTCTTTTTCCATCCATTTTTTTCTAAATAGGAATCTAAATTTTAGATTTTAAAGAAATCTTTATATGACAAGTGGTTTTTTTTATCAGATAACTACGTCCTCGAGCCCGGGGTTTTAACTTTTTTACAATAGCACCTCTATTGACTTCAGCTTTACTAATAAATAAATCAGCTTCATTTAAACCCATATTATGACTAGCATTTGCTGCTGCAGAATAAACTAATTTTAAAATTGGATAAGATGCCCAATAAGGCATTAGTTCCAGTATCATGAGTGTTTCCTCATAAGAACGTCCCCGAATCTGATCAATTACTCTTCGTGCTTTGAAAACAGACATATATATATGTTGAGCTAAAACTTTTGCTTCTCTATCCGAATTTTCGTTCTTTATCATAAAAGTTCTCCCCCGCCAATGAATGATAAGTGCCTAGGTGAAGTATAGTATAAGATAAGTCATAAAAGTCTAAGTCTTATGAAAAAGAAAATAAATATACCTCTACTCTTACTATAAGATATAAGATAAGGCTTTTCACATGAATACTTAGTAGAACGACTAACGACGAGATTTATTATCGTTTCTCGCGTGTCTCACGAAAGTGAGAGTAGGTGCAAATTCTCCCAATTTGTGACCGACCATACGATCTGTGATATAAATAGGTAAATGTTCCTTTCCATTATGAATAGCGATTGTATGGCCAATCATTGTGGGTATAATGGTAGATGCCCGAGACCAAGTCACTATGATTTCTTTCTCCTCCCTCCTGTTGAGTTTTTCAATTCTTCCCGATAAATGATTAGCTACAAAAGGATTTTTTTTGAGTGAACGTGTCACGGCTGATTACTCCTTTTTTTACATTTTTTAAATTGGCATTCTATGTCCAATATCTCGATCTTAATCTGAAGTATAATGATGAATGGAAAAAAGAGAAAATCCTTTAGCTAGATAAGGGAAGGGGCGGATGTAGCCAAGTGGATCAAGGCAGTGGATTGTGAATCCACCATGCGCGGGTTCAATTCCCGTCGTTCGCCCATCATATTATTTCCAATTTCAATGTTCCTATTTACGGCGACGAAGAATAAAACTATCACTATATTTGTTCCTTTTCCTACTTCTTCTTCCAAGCGCAGGATAACCCCAAGGGGTTGTGGGTTTTTTTCTACCAATTGGGGCTCTCCCTTCACCGCCCCCATGGGGATGGTCTACAGGGTTCATAACTACTCCTCTTACTACAGGACGCTTACCTAGCCAACACTTAGATCCGGCTCTACCCAAACTTTTTTGGTTCACCCCAACATTACCCACTTGTCCGACTGTTGCTAAGCAGTTTTTGGATATCAAACGGACCTCCCCAGATGGTAATCTTAATGTGGCCGATTTACCCTCTTTTGCAATCAGTTTCGCTACAGCGCCTGCTGCTCTAGCTAATTGTCCACCCTTTCCAAGTGTGATTTCTATGTTATGTATGGCCGTGCCTAAGGGCATATCGGTTGAAGTAGATTCTTCTTTTTTATCAATAAAAACCCCTTCCCAAACTGTACAAGCTTCTTCCAAAGCATACGGCTTTCTAGATGTATATGATGATATCTATACAGATGGATTTTATATGAATCGTATGATGAAGTACCACATGAGTGGATATATAGGAATCCAAATCTGCCGAATCACTTATGTTATGATCTTCTACATCCTAGGTCTCCCCGTTCCGTCATCTGGCTTATGTTCTTCATGTAGCATTCAGACCGGATGACTCTATGAAATTACGTCGATACTTGCACATATTACGGGTAACGTAGGAGACATCTCTATTTTTCCCCGGGGGGTCTTTCTAATTATCACTGCTTAACTTTCAATTCGCCTCTGACCATCAAATGAAATGTGAATAACCCGTCCTCCTCTCTTTGAAACAAGGGGCGCTTCCGGTTCTGTGCGCGCTTCAAACAATTTTGTCTTCTCCATATTACCATATCTCTAGAGTCAATAATTTTCTATGAGGAACTACTGAACTCAATCACTTGCTGCCGTTACTCAACAGTTTTCTGTTGAGGTCTATCCCGTAGAGGTACTCCAATTGGATCAGTGATCGATTTCTAGGTTTCGTCGTAAACCTAATTGGTTACTTCCAATTACGTAAATCAATAGTTCAAACCGCACTCAAAGGTAGGGCATTTCCCATTGATATAGGAACTTCTGTACCAGAAACAATGGTATCTCCAATTATAGCCCCTCTGGGATGTAAAATATATCTCTTCTCACCATCCCCATAGTGTATGAGACAAATGTATGCATTTCGATTAGGGTCATATTCTATGGTTACGATTCTACCAGATATCCCTTTTTCATTCCGTCGAAAGTCGATTTTACGGTATAGACGCTTATGACCTCCCCCTCTATGCCCTGCGGTAATGATCCCTCTGGCATTACGACCTTTACCACAACGATGCTGTCCATAGATCAAATTATTTCGTGGATTGGATTTCACTTGACTGTCTACGGCTCCATTGCGTGTGCTCGGGGTAGAAGTTTTGTATAAATGTATTGCCGTGTTATTAAGTCTTTTGCTTTAAGTTCTTTTCTCTATAAGAGGTGGAATAGAATAACCCGGTTGAAGCGTAATGATCATACGTCTGTAATGCATTGTATGTCCCATAATAGGTCCCATCCTTTTACCCTTTCCCGGGAGTCGATGACTATTCATAGCTCTTACCTTGACACCAAAGAAGAGTTCGACCCAATGCTTTATTTCTGTCCTAGTTGATCCTGATTCGACATTAGAAGTATATTGATTGTTCCCCAATAACCGAATACTTTTTTCTGTAAATACTGCATATTTGATTCCATCCATAAATCCATTTTCTTCCCTATGAGTTCCAGTATCGATAAGAATTCTAGTTCTTACTGTTCATATGTTATGGTATGAATATACCATACCAATTCGCTATGTATGGATGATGAGATTCCATTGATACAGAGCCAATTCCAATAGACTTATTGAATGTTCCCATTGGCGTGCATCCAGCAGGAATTGAACCTACGAATTTGCCAATTATGAGTTGGGCGCTTTAACCATTCAGCCATGGATGCTTAACAGGGATCATCGTACATCGTGAATAACCAAATTCCAATTGAAATGAAATCTTTAGGAGGAATCAATGAAACGACATCAATTCAAATCCTGGATATTCGAATTGAGAGAGATATTGAGAGAGATCAAGAATTCTCACTATTTCTTAGATTCATGGATCAAATTCGATTCAGTGGGATCTTTCACTCACATTTTTTTCCACCAAGAACGTTTTATGAAACTATTTGACCCCCGAATTTGGAGTATCCTACTTTCACGTGATTCACAGGGTGCAACAAGCAATCGATATTTCACGATCAAAGGTGTAGTACTGCTTGTAGTAGTGGTCCTTATATCTCGTATTAACAATCGAAAGATGGTCGAAAGAAAAAATCTCTATTTGATGGGGCTTCTTCCTATACCTATGAATTCCATTGGACCCAGAAAGGAGACATTGGAAGAATCTTTTTGGTCTTCCAATAGAAATAGGTTGATTGTTTCGCTCCTGTATCTTCCAAAAGGGAAAAAGATTTCTGAGAGTTGTTTCATGGATCCGCAAGAGAGTACTTGGGTTATCCCAATAAAGAAAAAGCGTATCATGCCTGAATCTAACCGGGGTTCGCGGTGGTGGAGGAACCGGATCGGAAAAAATAGGGATTCTAGTTGTCAGATATCTAAGGAAACCGTAGCTGGAATTGAGATCTCATTCAAAGAGAAAGATAGCAAATATCTGGAGTTTCTTTTTTTATCCTATACGGATGATCCGATCCGCAAGGACCATGATTGGGAATTTTTTGATCGTCTTTCTCCGAGGAAGAAACGAAACATAATCAACTTGAATTCGGGACAGCTATTCAAAATCTTAGGGAAAGACTTGATTTGTTATCTCATGTCTGCTTTTCGTGAAAAAAGACCAATTCAGGGGGAGAGTTTCTTCAAACAACAAGGAGCTGGGGCAACTATGCAATCCAATGATATTGAGCATGTTTCCCATCTCTTCTCGAGAAACAAGTGGGGTATTTCTTTGCAAAATTGTGCTCAATTTCATATGTGGCAATTCCGCCAAGATCTCTTCGTTAGTTGGGGGAAGAATCAGCACGAATCGTATTTTTGGAGGAACGTCTCGAGAGAGAATTGGATTTGGTTAGACAATGTGTGGTTGGTAAACAAGGATCGGTTTTTTAGCAAGGTACGGAATGTATTGTCAAATATTCAATATGATTCCACAAGGTCTATTTTCGTTCAAGTAACGGATTATAGCCAATGGAAAGGATCTTCTTCTGATCAATCCAGAGATCATTTCGATTCCGTTATAAATGAGAATTCAGAATATCACACATTGATCGATCAAACAGAGATTCAGCAACTAAAAGAGAGATCGATTCTTTGGGATCCTTCCTTTCTTCAAACGGAACGAACAGAGATAGAATCAGATCGATTCCCGAAATGCCTTTTTGGATCTTCCTCCATGTCCTGGCTATTCACGGAACCTGAGAAGCGGATGAATAATCATCTGCTTCCGGAAGAAATCGAAGAATTTATTGGGAATCCTACAAGATCCATTCGTTCTTTTTTCTCTGACAGATGGTCAGAACTTCATCTGGGTTCGAATCCTACTGAGAGGTCCACTAGAGATCATAAATTGTTGAAGAAAAAACAAGATGTTTCTTTTGTCCCTTCCAGGCGAGCGGAAAATAAAGAAATGGTTGATATATTCAAGATAATTACGTATTTACAAGATACCGTCTCAATTCATCCTTCGGAACCATATCACATCCCGGATCTGGTTCCGAAGGATGAACCGGATATGGACAGCTCCAATAAGATTTCATTCTTGAACAAAAATCCATTTTTTGATTTCTTTCATCTATTCCATGACCGGAACAAAGGGGGATACGCGTTACGTCACGATTTTTTTGAATCAGAAGAGAGATTCCCAGAAATGGTGGATCTATTCACTCTATCAATAACCGAGCCGGATCTGGTGTTTCGTAGGGGATTTGCCTTTTCTATTGATTCCTACGGGTTGGATCAAAAAAAATTCTTGAATGAGGTATTCAACTCCAGAGATGAATCGAAAAAGAAATCTTTATTGGTTCTACCTCCTCTTTTTTATGAGGAGAATGAATCTTTTTCTCGAAGGATCAGAAAAAAATTGGTCCGGATCTACTGCGGGAATGAGTTGGAAGATCCCAAACTAAAAACAGCGGTATTTGCTAGCAACAACATAATGGAGGCAGTCAATCAATATAGATTGATCCGAAATCTGATTCAAATCCAATATAGCACCTATGGGTACATAAGAAATGTATCGAATCGATTCTTTTTAATGAATAGATCCGATCGCAACTTCGAATATGGAATTCAAAGGGATCAGATAGGAAATGATACTCTGAATCATATAACTATAATGAAATATACGATCAACCAACATTTATCGAATTTGAAAAAGAGTCAGAAGAAATGGTTTGATCCTCTTATTTCTCGAACTGAGAGATCCATGAATCGGGATCCTGATGCATATAGATACAAATGGTCCAATGGGAGCAAGAATTTCCAGGAACATTTTGAACATTTCGTTTCTGAACAGAAGAATCCTTTTCAAGTAGTGCAAGTAGTGTTCGATCGATTACGTATTAATCAATATTCGATTGATTGGTCCGAGGCTATCGACAAAGAAGATTTGTATAAGCCACTTCGTTTCTTTTTGTCCAAGTCACTTCTCTTTTTGTCCAAGTCACTTCTCTTTTTGTCCAAGTCACTTCTCTTTTTGTCCAAGTCACTTCTCTTTTTCTTTGTGAGTATCGGGAATATCCCCATTCATAGGTCCGAGATCCACATCTATGAATTGAAAGGTCCGAATGATCAACTCTACAATCAGTTGTTAGAATCCATAGGTGTTCAAATCGTTCATTTGAAGAAATTGAAACCCTTCTTATTGGATGATCATGATACTTCCCAAAGACCAAAATTCTTGATCAATGGAGGAACAATATTACCATTTTTGTTCAAAAAGATACCAAAGCGGGTGATTGACTCATTCCATACTAGAAAGAATCGCAGGAAATCCTTTGATAACACGGATTCCTATTTCTCAATGATATCCCACGATCGAGACAATTGGCTGAATCCCGTGAAACCATTTCATAGAAGTTCTTTGATATCTTCTTTTTATAAAGCAAATCGACTTCGATTCTTTAATGATCCACATCACTTCTGGTTCTATTGTAACAAAAGATTCCCCTTTGATGTGGAAAATACCCGTATCAATAATTATGATCTTACATATGGACAATTCCTCAATATCTTGTCCATTCGCAACAAAATCTTTTCTTTTTGCGTGGGTAAAAAAAAATATCTCTTTTTGGAGAGAGAGACTATTTCACCAATCGAGTCGCAGGTATCTGACATCTTCATACCTAACGATTTCCCACAAAGTGGTGATGAAACGTATAACTTGTACAAATCGTACAAATCTTTCCATTTTCCAATTCGATCCGATCCATTCGTTCGTGGAGCTATTTACTCGATCGCAGACATTTCTTCAACACCTCTAACAGAGGAACAAATAGTCAATTTGGAAAAAACTTATTGTCAGCCTCTTTCAGATATGAATCTATCTGATTCAGAAGGGAATAACTTGCATCAGTATCTCAGTTTCAATTCAAACATGGGTTTGATTCACACTCCATGTTCTGAGAAGTATTTACCATTCGGAAAGAGGAAAAAACGGAGTCTTTGTCTAAAGAAATGCGTTGAGAAAGGGCAGATGTATAGAACCTTTCAACGAGATAGTGTCTCAAAATGGAATCTGTTCCAAACATATATGCCATGGTTCCTTACTTCGACAGGGTGCAAATATCTCAATTTCACCCTTTTAGATACTCTTTCAGACCCATTGCCGATACTGAGTAGTAGTCAAAAATTTGTATCCATTTTTCATGATATGATGCATGGATCAGATATATCACGGCCAATTCCTCAGAAGATTCTTCCACAATGGACTCTGATAAGTGAGATTTCGAGTCAATGTTTACAGAATCTTCTTCTGTCCGACGAAATGATTCATCGAAATAATGAGTCACCCGTTCCATTGATACGGACACATCTGAGATCAACAAATGCTCGGGAGTTCCTCTATTCCATCTTTTTCCTTCTTCTTGTTGCTGGATATATCGTTTGTATACATCTTCTCTTTGTTTCCCGAGCCTCTAGTGAGTTACAGACAGAGTTAGAAAAGATCAAATCTTTGATGATTCCATCATACATGATGGAATCTCGAAAACTTCTGGATAGGTATCCTACATCTGAAATGAATCCTTTCTGGTTAAAGAATCTCTTTCTAGTTGTTCTGGAACAATTAGGAGATTCTCTGGAAGAAATACGGGGTTCTGCTTCTGGTGGCAACATGCTATTGGGTGGTGGTCCCGCTTATGGGGTCAAATCAATCCGTTCTAAGAAGAAATATTGGAAGATCAATCTCATCGATCTCATACCAAATCCCATCAATCGAATCATTTTTTCGAGAAATACGAGACATCTAAGTCGTACAAGTAAAGAGATCTATTCATTGATAAGAAAAAGAAAAAATGTGAACGGTGATTGGATTGATGAGAAAATAGAATTCTGGGTCGCGAACAGTGATTCGATTGATGATGAAGAAAGAGAATTCTTGGTTCAGTTCTCCACCTTAACGACAGAAAAAAGGATTGATCAAATCCTATTGAGTCTGACTCATAGTGATCATTTAACAAAGAATGACTCTGGTTATCAAATGATTGAACAACCGGGATCAATTTCCTTACGATACTTAGTTGACATTCATCAAAAGGATCTAATGAATTATGAGTTCAATAGATCCTGTTTAGCAGAAAGACGGATATTCCTTGCTCATTATCAGACAATCACTTATTCACAAACCTCGTGTGGGGCTGATAGTTTTCATTCCCCTTCCCCATCTCCTCATGGAAAACCCTTTTCGCTCCGCTTAGCCCTATCCCCTTCTAGAGGTATTTTAGTGATAGGTTCTATAGGAACTGGACGATCCTGTTTGGTCAAATACCTAGCGACAAACTCCTATGTTCCTTTCATTACGGTATTTCCGAACAAGTTCCTGGATGACAAGCCTAAAGGTTATCTTCTTGATGATATCGATATTGATGATAGTGACGATATTGATGATAGTGATGATGACCTTGATATTGATACGGAGCTGCTAACTATGACGAATGTGCTAACTATGTATATGACGCCGAAAATAGACCGATTTGATATAACCCTTCAATTCGAATTAGCAAAAGCAATGTCTCCTTGCATAATATGGATTCCAAACATTCATGATCTGCATGTGAATGAGTCGAATTACTTATCCCTCGGTCTATTAGAGAACTATCTCTCCAGGGATTGTGAAAGATGTTCCACTGGAAAGATTCTTGTTATTGCTTCGACTCATATTCCCCAAAAAGTGGATCCCGCTCTAATAGCTCCGAATAAATTCAATACATGCATTAAGA